TTTCTTTTTTTTTTTTGATATATATATGAAGACTTAACACTCTTTTTGAGTGAGAGAAAGCACAATATGAACAAAGAAGAAAGAAAAAAGAAACAAAAAAAAAGGGAACATAATCCCACTTTAGTTCTTTACCATAACCATACATATATTTTTTACCCATCTCTAAAAATGGAGGTATATATCTATACGCTAGATGAATAAGTATGTATCATGCTCTTGACTATTAACGAATATATATCCTGATCTGTCTCAATTAATTTGTATGAATATCTATCCGATATATTATTCATGTGTCAGGAACCAGATTTGAACTGGTGACACGAGGATTTTCAGTCCTCTGCTCTACCAACTGAGCTATCCCGACCATTTCCCGTGCATCATCCTAGTAGAGTACTTGTATCTATGTCAATTAAAGGGACTAAATCTAAATAAAGTAAAGTATTAAATAAAATAAAGTATTAAAAAATTTTATCTAAAAAATGTAAGGATAATGATATGGACTGTGAATGATTCAATAATAGAGATTCCTTGCCCATATATGTTCATTTGTACAAGTATCGTATCTATCCAAATTGGGATAAGATCCAAAGATTTCTCTTCGGATCCATTTGTGAAAGAGTAGAGTGAATGAGAAAGAAAGATAGTGAATTTTGTTTGAACCACTGATGAAAAAAAGAGGATAAATAGTTAGGAAGTAAAATGGACTTTTTTGTTGGGGATAGAGGGACTTGAACCCTCACGATTTCTAAAGTCGACGGATTTTCCTCTTACTATAAATTTCATTGTTGTCGGTATTGACATGTAGAACGGGACTCTCTCTTTATTCTCGTCCGATTAATCAGTTTTTCAAAAGATCTATCAAACTCTGGAATGAATGATTTGATCACTGAATATTCGATTCTTCCTTCAACTTCGATTGGAATGGATTCACAATAACTCTGAATTTTTTCTTTCATATATATATATATTCGATAGATTCGGGTCGTGATTAATCGTTTGATATGTTAGTATGTATACGTACGTATTAGATATATAGGGCCGTCCTTTCTGTAATTTCGATAGAGGAATTCCAGCTACCAACACAACGTAGTCAACTCCATTCGTTAGAACAGCTTCCATTGAGTCTCTGCACCTATCCTTTTTTTATTCTAGTTTTATAAACCCTTGTTTTCTCAAAATAAAGATTTGGCTCAGGATTGCCCATTTTTAATTCCAGGGTTTCTCTGAATTTGGAAGTTACCACTTAGTAGGTTTCCATACCAAGGCTCAATCCAATCAAGTCCGTAGCGTCTACCAATTTCGCCATATCCCCTTTTGATTTGAGACCAAGATCCAGTTGGAATTCCACCCATCTCTTTCATTTATTTTGGAACCGTTGAATTCATTAGATAATGATTCCCATATCGAAAAAGTGTATGCTATTTGATTTTTTTGGCGATCCTCTATCAGTTTATTTCTATTGGATAAACCTTGTTTCAATCAGAAATGATTCTATCATTGATGTATCCGCAATTCAATATGGATAGATATATCCCATATATATATGTTTCTCCCTCCCTTTCTTTTTTACAGTGCGATTTGGAATACTGGAACGGTCGATATTCATTCTTCTTTTTTTTTCGTCCTATCTCTTCCTTTTCCGAATGAAACCAGAAGAATGTCTCATTCTAATTTGGATTGTATCTTTATCCTTATCTTATCTTTTCTTAGGACCGATCCGCTCGCTATACGCTATAATTATTGCTATAACTGCTTTACTTTAAGAAATAAATAAATTTTATATTTTATATTAAGAAATAATTAGATTTTTTATAATCATAGTTTATAATTTAAAATTATCATTAATATATATATATATACATATTCATTAACATATATATATACATATTCATTAACATATATATACATATTAAAAAATATAAATAGAATGTATAAATATATAAATAAAATGTATAAAATGCATAAAAAAAAAATAGAATGTATAAATAATAATTAATGTAATTAATATGATAGAATGAAAATTCTACTAATTAGTCATATACTAATTAGTCATATATTTCTATTAGAAAAATATCTATTAGAAAAATAGAATTCTATTAATTCTATTTAGTCATATCTAGTTCTATATTATTAGTTATATTAGTTATAACTAATAATATAGATATAATGATATAGATATAACAATAGAACTATGAACTATATAGTTCATATTAAATTAATAGCTAATAGCCCTAAACTAAGATCCAGCAGTTTCCTGAATTCCTATACACTATTTCTATTTGTTATACTATTTCTATTTCTGTTATGTGAGCCCGCTTAGCTCAGAGGTTAGAGCATCGCATTTGTAATGCGATGGTCATCGGTTCGATTCCGATAGCCGGCTTCTTTTTCTCTATCGATTTTTCCATGATTGATAATCTCTCCTTTTCTCAAAATGTTGGATCACCGATCTATTATGTCGTGGTAACTTGTAACTATGAATAAAAAATGGATTGGAGCAATTAGATCTCTACAGAACAAATCATAAAACGGAGCCTCAACTTCCTATATATACATATACAAAAAATCCGGATATTAATAGAATTCATTTCATTCTACTTTGTAATACTTCAGTAAATTTAGCTTTGCTTTGTTTATCCTTTAGTTCAGTCTTAATTTAAGATTTATTCTGTAAAATGAAATTTCAATAAAATAAAAAAAAGGAGTCTTTATGTCTCGTTATCGAGGACCTCGTTTCAAAAAAATACGCCGTCTGGGGACTTTACCAGGACTAACTAGTAAAAGACCTAAATCTGGAAGTGATCTTAAAACCCAATTGCGTTCTGGGAAAAGATCGCAATATCGTATTCGTCTAGAAGAAAAACAGAAATTGCGTTTTCATTATGGTCTGACGGAGCGACAATTAGTTAGATATGTACATATCGCTGGAAAAGCCAAAGGGTCAACAGGTCAGGTTTTACTACAACTACTTGAGATGCGTTTGGATAACATCCTTTTTCGATTGGGTATGGCTTCGACCATTCCTGGAGCTAGGCAATTAGTTAACCATAGACATATTTTAGTTAATGGTCGTATAGTGGATATACCAAGTTATCGTTGCAAACCCCGAGATATTATTACTACGAAGGATAAACAAAGATCGAAAGCCCTGATTCAAAATTATATTGCTTCACCCCCCCCCGAGGAATTGCCAAAACATTTGACTATTGACTCATTCCAATATAAAGGATTAGTAAATCAAATAATAGATAGTAAATGGATCGGTTTGAAAATAAATGAGTTGTTAGTCGTAGAATATTATTCCCGCCAGACTTGAACCTAACGAAAATAACAAAGAAAGATTCAGAGAATTTTGCCCTCTTTTAGACAAAGTAAATAGATCTAAGGGCCTTGATCCGCATTTTTCTCATTCACGTATTACAAATAGATCAGCAGTAGGATTTTTTTTTCTTTTTTGCTCTTTCCGATATTTGTATTTTACGTACCGCAGTAATGTAATTAGGAATAGAGAATTTCTGGAATAGAGAATTTCTATCAAATAAAAGTCTTATTGCTGGAATAATGGTATCAGTTGTTATTTGATTTGATACATTGTGGTCGGTAACGTTGGTGAATTAACAGAAACGGAAAGAGAGGGATTCGAACCCTCGGTAAACAAAAGCCTACATAGCAGTTCCAATGCTACGCCTTGAACCACTCGGCCATCTCTCCTACATAATCTTATTATTGACCAGAAACCGAGTGAATAGCGAGTCATTCATATTATTGCAGTACAGGTATGACCGATCAATGGTTCCATAGGAATAATTCCTTTCAAATTTCCTATTTCTCAACACCAACTTCTCTCATCAGCTACCCCATGGATCTATTACAAATTCATGAATCGTCCCATGGATTTTTATTTCCATTGTATGGCATGACGTATACACGTCATGTAAACAAAACGGATGGTTACTCTACTCTATTTTATCATGGAATAATTATTCTTTTTCTTCTTTGGATCATAACCAAATCAAAACTTATAGAGTTATCAAAATCCGTAGTAAAAGAAAGTCCTTGGTTATTCAACTTAGATGAAATCTTAGATGAAATAGTAATAGTTCCGTTCATTGGTATACTACGAAATTGTAATGAAATCCAATCTGATTCAAATATTTCATATCTCTCCTTGTCCAAACAAAATGGGACAATTTGAGCGGAAGGTCCACATTTTTAGAATTAGTCTGTTTTATGTTATTTCGTATTGTACAATTCCTTTGTTTGTGGGATCATTTTCCCCGAAGGGTAATGAAAAGAATTCTAATTATAGATTATAGAAAGGATTGCTAATTATGCCTAGATCTCGGATAAATGTAAATTTTATTGATAAGACCTCTTCAATTGTAGCCAATATTCTATTACGAATAATTCCGACAACTTCAGGAGAAAAAAAGGCATTTACCTATTACAGAGATGGTGCGATTTGATTCTTTTTTCTTCTTTTTTTAGACTTCAGTATTATGAGAAAGATACGTGATTCGGGATAGAAAGAACCAAATTATTGAAATAAACCTACGCTTGGTGAAGGTGAGTTTGAAGATAGAACAATTCCTTCTGTCGTGTATCCTCGATTGATGCAGCCTCGGATGCTTCAATTTTTAATTTGAGTATTGAGCGAAAGGTTACACCTATGGGTTCTATATTGTAGGTCAATCCTATTCCACTAGTACCAATAGGCAGCATAGGGGAAGAAGCACTACACCAAGGAATCAACAATACGAAAACTTTGTTATAAATTTCCCTTTTCCTTATTGGTATCGGGACTAAGAAGAATGGTTGGGACAACAAACATCCATCTCGTTCGTACTTTGGATACCCGTATAACCATCAAAGATCGTTGAAGTGACTAATTCCTGAAAATAGGAGGCGTTGAGGACAAAGAAATTGTTGGAGTTACCATTTCCATCTAGCACTAATATGATTGGTGTTAAAAAAACCTCTTGCGGGAAGGCTGGCTAGAG